TTATTTCGGATGATCCAAGCCAATAGGATGAACCAAATGAGTTCTGCATCATGAACGTTGTCGTGCGCACATCACTTAGACGGACTCTAATAAAGTCATGTAATGTAGGAGGCAATGCAAAAATAGAATTTGAAAAAAAAATACAAGGGAATGAAAGGATATCGGATTCGATTTCTATTCGTTTTTTTTGAAGGAGAGGATAAATCAACTCAAAAGAATAGAAATCTAGAGTCTCATTTCTTAGATACTTTGTCTAAGAAAGTCTTTACCCCTCTCTCAAATCAAAATAGATGGGATATCTCTCTAAAAATTGATAGGGCTAATATGTATTATGATCTAGACTCTTTATGAATTTAATCAAAATGTATCTCGATTCATATCAATTACTTTATAGAGGCTCAGCCAAATGAATCGTGTGTCAGGAACCAGATTTGAACTGGTGACACGAGGATTTTCAGTCCTCTGCTCTACCAGCTGAGCTATCCCGACTATTCCCGATACTGCATCCTCATTTTACTAGAGAAGTTGGGTATATGTCAATTGAAAGGATATTAGAAAGTCTCGTCCAGGTCCCGGAATTTATTGGATCGTCAAAAGAACAACTTAGTAAGTTTCCGGATGAATAAAAATCTCCATTGTGAATCATTCAAATTCAAATGGGGATTCCTTGCTCAAAGATGTTCATTTGTACACGTATAATCTATCCCACAAAACTCGTGAGAAGAGAAAAACCTTTCCGCTCAGAGTGGTTTGTAAAAGCGTAGGTGAATGGGAAAGAGAAGGAATTTTGAAGCACTAACGAAAAAAAAGGATCAATATAAAGAAAAGAATAGACTCAAGCGTTAGACAGCGAAATGGGCTCTTTGGGGATAGAGGGACTTGAACCCTCACGATTTCTAAAATCGACGGATTTTCCTCTTACTATAAATTGCATTGTTGCCAATATTGACATGTAGAATGGGACTCTATCTTTATTCTCGTCTAATGACTCAATTCTTCAAAAGATCTATCAGACTCTGGAGTGAATGATTTGTCTCTTTATTCTTCAATCTGAATCGATTCACAAGAATTCTTCCATTTTTCATATAACAAATACAGATTCGAGGCGTCATTAATCATTTGATATTTTATAGTATTTCAGTACGCATACCTTACCTATGTATATTATTATAGGGTTATCCTTCACTCTTTCTGAAGTTTCAAGAGAAAGATTCCTTTACCAACGTAAGACAATCAACTCCATTTGTTAGAACAGCTTCCATTGAGTCTCTGCACCTATCCTTTTTGATTTTCGCTTTCCGAACCTTTCTTTGTTTTCAGAAAACGGGATTTGGCTCAGAATTGCCCATTTTTGTTAATTCCAGGGTTTCTCTGAATTTGAAAGTTCTCACTTAGTAAGTTTCCTTACCAAGGCTCAATCCAATTAAGTCCGTAGCGTCTACCAATTTCGCCATATCCCCCTTTGAGATTAGGATCTCACTGTGATGTCCTTCCTACTTGTCTTTTATTTCTACTGGCACTATTGAATTTAGTAGAGACTTATTGCTATCTCGAAAAAGTCTTTTCTCATCTTTGCTTTTTGGTCCAATCAAAAACGATTTTATCATTTATGTCTCTACAATTCAATATAAGTGGATCCATCCCATATATCTATCTGTCCTCCTTCCGATCACTTTTCTATGTAATTTCCGTTACTTAAACGGTCGATTTTAGTCCTAAATTCCACCTTTCCGAATGAAAGCGGCGGCATGTCTCATTTGTTATAACTAAGAATTCCATTCAAAAATTAGAATTTGCAAGATAGATGATAGGGAAGAAAAGAGAGAAGGGTAATCAAAAGAATTTCAAATGTCGGTTGAATTCAAAAACAAAAAAATTTTTGAATATTTATTCATTTCTTATTCAAAAATCTATAATAGTATTGTGAGAAAGAAGTCGAAATTCGATAGGCCCAAATTAATCGTTATGTTCTATAAGATTTCAGATTTTTTGAAATTCGATAATTTTCTTGTTTTTGATTCATATTTATTACGAATAGCTCAGAATTTCAAAAAAATTGCATTCTAATTAGTTAATAGCAAGCAAGGATTCTGAGAGTTTATTGAATTCCTAGGCGTGTCGAATTTCTCGTATGTCAGCCTACTTAGCTCAGAGGGTAGAGCATCGCATTTGTAATGCGATGGTCATCGGTTCGATTCCGATAGTAGGCTTTTCTCTCTTTCTTTTTTTTGATTTTTCATCATTGAGAATGTCCTTTTGAAATCAAAGACTAGTGAAAAAAATGTCTTCCGCTTTTGCTAAAAGTCATCGATTTCTATTAGGTTATAGGAACTTCCAACTAGGACATAAAAAGATCCTTTTCTTTTTCTATATCTATATAGAGAATATAAAGGAAAGAGCTGGATATTTCTTTATCCAATTCATCTCGTTATTCTTTAATAGTACATTTGAGTCACTTTCATTTCATTTCTCATTTAGTTCAGTTTTAGTTTAGTTTTATTCTGTAAAATGAAATTTCATCAATAAGAGTGAAATATAAATAATAGGAAGGAGTCTTTATGTCACGTTACCGAGGACCTTGTTTCAAAAAAATACGTCGGCTGGGGGCTTTACCGGGTCTAACTAATAAAAGTCCCAAAGACCGAAAGGATCGTAGAAACCAATCGGGGTCGTGGAAACAACCCCAATATCGTATTCGCCTAGAAGAAAAACAAAAATTGCGTTTTCATTATGGTCTTACAGAACGCCAATTGCTTAAATACGTTCGTATCGCCGGAAAGGCCAAAGGTCCGACAGGTCAGGTTTTACTACAATTACTCGAAATGCGCTTGGATAACATTCTTTTTCGATTGGGTATGGCTCCGACTATTCCTGGAGCTCGCCAATTAGTTAACCATCGACATATTTTAGTAAATGGTCGGATCGTAGACATACCAAGTTATCGCTGCAAACCCCGAGATACTATTACGGCAAAGGATGACGGAAAATCTAAAGTTCTAATTCAAAATTCTCTCGATTCCTCTCCTCACGAGAAAGTACCAAACCATTTAACTCTTGACCCAGTGCAATCTAAAGGATTAGTCAATCAAATAATAGATAGTAAATGGGTCGGTTTGGAAATAAATGAATTGCTAGTCGTAGAATATTATTCTCGTCAGACTTAAACCGAACGAAAATAAAAAATTTTTCTAATAAGGTAAAGTAATAAGGTAAAGTGCGGACAACTTTGCCCCCTTTCGGCAAAGTAAATTAACCTAAGGTTAAGAGAAAGAAAGGTTTGAGCCGTATTTTTCTCTTATTTCGGTATCATAGATCGAGAGGGAGATTTTCTTTCCTTATCTCCTCCTTTCTTTCCAGTCTTTTACGTGCCACAGTCATTAGGAATAGAGAATCTATATCAAAGAACGGTCTAACTGTATGGAAGACTGATATCGATTCTTATTTGATCTATTGTGGTTAGTAAGATCGGTGTCTTGGGTGAAGGTACGGAAAGAGAGGGATTCGAACCCTCGGTAAACAAAAGTCTACATAGCAGTTCCAATGCTACGCCTTGAACCACTCGGCCATCTCTCCTACATAATGATTATGACCCAAAAACCGAGTGAATTGCGAGTCATTTATCTGAATTATTGGGTAGGTCCGACTAATCAACTCTAACGATAAAAAACTATCAAAATAGAAAATTTTTGATCCAAGTCAAAGAAAGATCTTTCCTTCGAGGCTCCCGAGATAAAGAGAAAATTGCTTTACTTGCGAAAACGATTAACTCTTCCTGTTTGCCAAAACAAGGTTCTCTTCTCATCATAGACTGATTATGAGTATTCGATCCTTTTTCTTCTTTGGATCCTAATTTCATCAAAATTTCGTGGGTTCTTCTAATCTGTAACTTCAATATCATCGGCATCGTTTCCTTCGTTGGTTATACGATTCCATTAGAATGAAATCGAATCAGGTTGCACTATTTTGTTTTTAGGTCTTATCAATTCCTGTGAAAAGGAACAATTTGAATAGTGAATAATTAAATAGAAGGTACATATTTTTTTATTTTGAATGACTCTAATTTTATGTTATTTCGTACTGTACCATTCTTTTCGTTGTGGGATCCTGTTTCCATGAGAGAGAGGGAATGCTAAGAATTTTCGAATGGATTGCTGCCTATGCCTAGACCACGGATAAATGGAAATTTTATTGATAAGACCTTTTCCATTGTAGCCAATATCTTATTACGAATAATTCCGACAACTTCAGGAGAAAAAGAGGCATTTACCTATTACAGAGATGGTGCGATTTGATTTTTTTATTCCTCTTAGTCTTACGAGAAAGACACACGATTCGGGATCAGGATAAAAAGAAAAAGAAATCTACGCTTGTTGAAGGTAAAGTTTGGAAATAGAACAACTCCTTCTGTTGTGTATCCTCGATTAATGCAGCCTCAGATACTAAGTTTGAATTGTCGATTCTAGTATTGAGCGAAGGTTTATACCTATATCGGTTCGTTATTACAGGTCAATCCTACGCTACTAGTACCAATAGGCAGCATAGGGGAAGAAGCACTACACCCCGGAATCCATAAACAAAAACTTTGTGAGACATTATCCCTTTCCTTAACAGGCTCGGGACTACGAAGAATGGTTGGGACAACAAACATCCATCGTGTTTGTATTTTGGATACCCGTAGAACCATCGAAGGCTGTTGAAGTGACTCATTCCCGGAAATTCGGGGGCGCTGAGAACAAAGAAATTGTTGGAGTTATCATTTCTCTCTAGTACCAATATGCTCGATGTTAAGAAAGGATCTCTTGCAGGAAGGTTGGCTAGAGATTTCGTGTAAAAACACCAGCCCTGTTAAGTTCATAATGAGACTATTTTCATCTTTTTTGATTCCCTGTATTATTTTCATTATGCACATAAGAGAGGAGCCGTATGAGATGAAAATCTCATGTACGGTTCTGGAACGGAGATTCTTTGAATTGAATGACGACCGTAACGGATGTCGGCGC